AATCTTATGATTTGCTAATGTAGACTACCGAAAAACAACGAAGGGTCTTTTCTCTCGCTAGCAAATTGTGGTGAATGGTCCGTCTGAGTAAAACAAATCTGATTTGCACGTGGAAATACTCAATCACGGTCTCTCATCCTTCGGTCCTTTTCTTTGCCTACTCGCCGTTGAAGGAGCGAAAAACTCTAGCTCACAATAACATGAAATGTGTTATTATGAATAAATATTATTTAAATAATATAACTATGTAGGGGAGACAGAAACGTACAAGAAACTAAGAAAAATAAATATGCAGAAATTCTACCTCCTCCGGTGCGTTTCAAAACTTCGCCCCCCAAGAAACTTAAAATACCAGTTCCATTGACAATTCCATCAATGATCCATTGATCTATGAAGGAAGAAAAACCTACTAATAATCGGAAACCTGTAGTAAGGAATAGATCGTATAACTGATCTATATATCCTCGGTGTTGCGACCAATTACGAATAAAAAGAGAAAAGGATTTTGTAAAAAAATTCATAAATCGAATTTTTTGTATTCTTTCCGCAACAACCATTGTACGATTTGATCCGTAGTAAAAGTAAGCAATTGCTATTCCACAAGAAGTTATACCAACAGATCGAACCGCACCCAACAAAAATTCTAAAAAATTATCGGAATTTTGATTTTTAAAAGGGTTGATCGATAGATGTAGCCAATAAGATAAAAGATCAATATGATTTTGTTCTTGAGATACAGGAACCCCTATGAATAATCCTATGAATGAAGTAGGGATTGCTAATGCAATTAATGGGATTAACATAGTATTATTGGATTCTTTGGGATAAAGAGCATAATAATTTTTTACCAATAGAGAATCGTCTGTTCTATTTCCATTTCCATCCGCTCCGATAGAAGAATCTCCCCACATTGGAATAGAAGAGAGTTTCTGAGATTCGTTGGGGAAATTACCACGATAATGCCCTTCAAAAGTTAGATAGTATATACGAAACATATAAAAAGCGGTTAACCCAGCTGTAAAAGAAGCTACAAACCCTAGGAATGGGAAACGAAGCCAACTATCGGCTATAATTTCATCTTTAGACCAGAAACAAGCGAAGGGTGGAATACCAGAAAGAGAAAGTGTTCCAGAAAGAAAAGTTATTGCAGTAACTGGCATATGTTCCCTTAAACCACCCATAAAATTCATATTTTGACTTTTATTGGGATGGTATCCTACGATTGGCTCCATGGAATGAATAACGGATCCGGACCCAAGGAATAATAAAGCTTTGGAATAGGCATGTGTAATGAGGTGGAATAAACCAGCTTTGTAAGAACCTATGCCTAGGGCTAGCATCATATAGCCCAACTGTGACATCGTAGAATAAGCCAGACCCTTTTTTAAATCTTTCTGGTTCAAAGCGATACTCGCCCCTAGCAAAGCAGTTGTTGCACCCGTCCAAGAAATTGTATGCATAACTAGAGGTAGTGTCTCAAACAAAGGAAGCATCCGAGCCACCAGAAAGATTCCTGCTGCAACCATAGTCGCGGCATGGATAAGAGCGGAAATAGGAGTAGGTCCCTCCATTGCGTCAGGCAACCACACGTGGAGTGGGAACTGTGCGGATTTTGCGACCGAGCCTAGGAATACTAGAACTGCGCATAAACTAGCAAAGAATGTATTGACCTGACTATGACCAAGCAATTCAAAGAATTGATCAAACAAATCTTGGAATTCAAAACTACCTGTTATCCAGTAGAAACCCAAGATACCTAATAATAATCCGAAATCTCCTATACGATTTGTTACGAAAGCTTTTTGACAAGCGTTTGCTGCGCTGGGTCTGGTGAACCAAAAACCAATTAACAAATAGGAACACGCTCCGACTAACTCCCAAAATATATATATTTGTATAAGGTTCGGACTGAAAACTAATCCTAGCATTGAAGCAGAAAAAAAGCTTAAGTAACAAAAAAATCTTGTATATCCTTGGTCATAAAACATATAGCTATCGCTGTAAATCGTAACCATAACTCCTACTGTAGTTACTAAAACTAGCAAAATAGAAGTCAATGGATCGATCAAATAACCTATTTCTAGAACAATATTTTCATCTACAACCCAAGACCATAGACATCGATGAACAGGACCGCCTGTTGTTTGTTCCCAAAGGGAACAAAGAGCAACAAACATAGCTATGATTAGAGATAATACACAAGAGAAAAAACATATGTGTCGAAAATTTTTGATAGAGTTCGGAAGAAGGAACGATCCTAATCCTAATGAGGTGGCGGCTAGGAACGGAAACAATGGTATAAGCCAAACACTCTCAATTATAAGTTCCATAACGGGTTTTTGTTAGAATAAAACTTCATTTTTTTTCCAAACCACGACCTTATTGGAAAACGATCCAAAAAATGTAATGTATAATCTTTTTCGTTCCGATCATTTCTAAGTAGTGAAAGAAGTACTAGAATTTTGAATCCTAATGTAGAGTAATATAATATTATATATTTTTTCTATTTGGAACAAAAAGGCATGATTTATTTTTTCATCTCTTACTGGAGCACAAGAACCAAAAATAGATCTAACTGAATGAAGCTTTATCATGCTCTTATTTCCGAATCAAAATCTTCTATTCACAATTAATTAGTAAAGTTTTTTTGGGATTTCATAACGTAATGAGTAATGCATATGCAATAATTGAAACCGGGGGTCAACAGCTTCGGGTAGAACCTGGAAGATTTTATAATATTCGTCATTCCCTTTCACTATCACCGAACGAATCGAAACAAAATACAAAAGTATTAATTTATCGTGTATTAATGATTCGTCAAGAATCCAATATAAGTATTGGGTATCCTTGGTTGAGAGGTGCGGTAGTCAAAGGTCGAATCTTGCACTCCCATCTCGAAGATAAAGTTATGATTTGCAAAATGGTCTCGAAGAAAAAGACGCGACGTAAATTGGGACATCGGCAAAAATCTACTCGGTTTGTAGTTGATTCCATTTCCTTGAACGGGAAAGAGATACATAAATAATGGAGATTTGTTCTTTTTATCGGATTTTATGTTTCCCTTCGAGAAACAAATTTCTCGATGATTTTTTTAATAATGAAGTGAGGTGTTTTTGTCACGGCGGTTCCCAAGAAGCATACTTCCAAATCTAAAACAAAAATTCGTAAAAGTGTATGGAAAGATAAAGCTAATAAAGTAGCACTCAGAGCTCTTTCATTGGCCAAATCTATTTTAACGAATCGTTCAAAGAGTTTTTATTACGCAGTGAATAGTAGTACTGATCCGTTAGAATCTGTACCGACTGATAGAGATTCGATATAGTATAGAAAAGTCGTTTTGTTTGCCACAAAAACGAAGATACATTTTTTTATGATTCCGTAGATATTGATTGTGGATGAAGCTGAAATAACAACAAGATAGCCCGAAAAAATAGAATAAGTTAAGTTCATTTTTTCTTAGTTAATCAAAAAAGATGATAATGGTTTGACCTTGTATTTTTAGTATTACTCTCTATGTCCTATATATAATTCTTAGAAATCGGTTTCAATTTCCAACAGAACTCAAATGGGCATCATCCTCAGCATTACGGGACTTTCGTATCAATCTTACCTATATTGATTCTGCTTCCGCTACATAGGACTAAGTAATATTCTTGGGATATACTGTTATGAGTAATATCTGAGCCTATCGTATTGTCAGCTTATGGGCTTTTTTTTTCGGTCGCGTTACTTCCATGCAATAATGACAAATGTATTATTTGGATTAATTACTGCTTGGGTGAGGTACGAATTCCGGAAAAAAAATTGGACGCTGAACCTGTCTCGTAGAGTGTACAGAAGGATTTGGAAGAAGCTGCGTGGTGTTTGAGTGCATCAACCTCGATAACCTTTTGGTATATTCTATTTTTGTTACTAACTCTTTCATTACCAGTAGGAGCAAGCAGCTTTTTGTTCCTCGAGAGCTCTAGCGAAGAGAATACTGTTCAATTGTCTTAGTAGCGCCCAATATTTCAGTGAAGTATTTAATCGTTTCTGTACCTTTAGCTTGAAAATAATATTATTATTGGGGATCTATTGCAGGTTTTGCCTCTACAATATCTTTAGCCTCTACAACATCTTTTAGTGTACTTTTCTCAATCAATAGAGTTTGAAAAAATATATTTAAATAGTTCTGTATTTTAACATTATCAATATATATATATATATATATATATATATATATATATATATATATATATATAGTTGGCTAATGAAATGAAATTGAGACTCTTTATAGATAAGGTAATATTTTTTACGGATTCACTACATCAAGTAAAAGGATTAAATAGTTTCTTTATATCATTTTTCAAATATCATATATATACTTATTCCTGAGTATTTTGTACTTGAGCGAGCCGCTATGGTGAAATCGGTAGACACGTTGCTCTTAGGAAGCAGTGCTTACGCATCTCGGTTCGAATCCGAGTAGCGGCATGAAAAAATTGCATTTGCAAGAGCGTAAAATTCTTTTATTTTCTATTCTTTTCCACTAATTTATAATAGAAGTGATAGCTTTCTCGGTTGATTCTGTGGCACAATCAAAAAAACTTTTGAATTTTCAATTACGACACTGACAATTTCTGAGCAAATTCTTGTTCATACATCGTTTTCTTGTCTCTTTCTTGTAACTTTCATTTATTGGAGTAAATTTATTTGTGTGGATAATGAAGCACTGAATGTTTCGGGAAGAATAGGTATGATCATTGCTTTTATTTGTATAACGGGATTCTTACTAACTCGTTGGACTTCGTCAAAACAGTTCCCTTTAAGCAATTTGTATGAATCAGCCATGTTCCTATCTTGGAGTTTGACGTTAATTCATTTGATTGTGGAGAACCGAAGTAGAAGTATCTTCATGAGCATAATAACCGCACCGAGCGCAATGCTAGCACACGGATTCGCAACTTTAGGTCTACCTTTAGAAATGCAAGAATCTATTCCTTTAGTTCCTGCTCTACAATCCCATTGGTCAATAATGCATGTAACTATGATGATATTGAGTTATGCTACACTCTTATGTGGATCGTTATTAGCAATTACTTTATTGATCGTTACAGCAACAAAAAGAAAAAATTTTGAACTATTCAAAATTTATACAAATTCATTTTTTGATTCTTTGACTTTTTGGAATCGTGCAAAAACAATAGAAAATAATATTAATTCGGACGAATTACAAAAAAATATGAATTTTTTTGTAAATTTTCGTAAATGGCAATTGATTGAAGAATCGGATAATTGGAGTTATCGAATTATTAGTTCAGGATTTCCACTTCTCACTATAGGTATTCTCTCTGGAGCGGTGTGGGCCAACGAAGCTTGGGGTTCTTACTGGAACTGGGATCCAAAGGAAACTTGGGCTTTAATTACTTGGTTAATATTTGCTATTTATCTACATACTCGAATGACTAGGAGTTGGCGAGGAAAAAGATCAGCCTTTATAGCTTCTCTAGGTTTCTACATAATTTGGATTTGTTATTTAGGAGTTAATCTATTAGGAAAAGGTTTACACAGCTATGGGTGGATAGTCTAGAACTATAGTTCTACTATCAAATAGTTTTGAATCTCCAGTAGCGAATCTTTGTATTTTTTAAGTACAAAATACAAAGATTCGCTACTGGAGGGGTTAAAGAAACAAAAACAAATCAGGTCAACAAAACTTTGTTGACTACAGTTGTTCGCATTGCATTTGAAAACGCATAGGGTTGTGCAAAAAAAATATATTGGAACGAATGACATTGATATATTATAATAGTGGAGCTACAAATTATGATAAAAACTCTGGGACAAAAGATAATTTGTTTTATTGTTCCAAATGGATAGAGCAAAATCGGGGTAAGCACCGATACCTACAACGGGGAGGAACAAACAGATTGAAATAAAAACTTCTCGAGGCCCAGCATCCGTGAAATAGGAAACTGAAGTGTCGAAGGATTTGTATCCATAAAACATTTGTCGCAGCATGGATAACAAATAAATAGGAGTTAAAATTATTCCAACTGCTTGGGTTGTAAGAATAACTGTTTTGAAAAAGAAAGAATAATTTTGGTTACTGACTATTCCAAGGAAAATCATTAATTCGGCTACGAAACCACTCATTCCAGGTAATGCTAGAGATGCCATTGAAGAGCCAGTGAACAAAGCAAATATTTTTGGCATCGAAATAGCTACTCCGTTCATCCGATCAATAAAAAGAGTGCGCGTTCTATCGTAACTTATTCCCGACAAGAAGAATAGTGAAGCACCAATTAAACCGTGAGAAATCATTTGTAAAATAGCACCATTAAGACCTATATTTGTTACGGAGCCAATCCCGACAAGTACGAAACCCATGTGAGATATTGAAGAGTAAGCAATTCTTCTCTTTAGATTCCGTTGACCTGAAGCAGTGAGAGCTGCGTAAACAATTTGTACTGCTCCCGCCGCAACTAACCACGGAGCAAATAAGGAATGAGCATGTGGTAATAATTCCATATTAACCCTAATCAATCCATACCCCCCCATCTTCAAAAGTATTCCCGCTAAAAGCATACATGTACTATAATGTGCTTCACCATGAGTATCTGGCAACCAAGTATGAAATGGAACAATTGGTAATTTAGCAGCATATGCCACTAAAAAACTCGAATATATTATAACTTCCACTTCCAAAGGATAAGTTTTATCAATTAGAGCCCATAAGTTGAAGGTGGTGGATATATTAGATTGGTGGAACGCCATGGTCAGAGCTCCTAGTAGAATAAAGATAGAGCTGCCTGCAGTATATAGGATGAATTTTGTAGCTGCATAGAGACGACGTTTACCGCCCCACGCAATCAGGAGTAAATAAATAGGGAGTAGCTCAAGTTCCCACATGAGAAAGAAAAGTAAAATATCTTGAGAAGCAAATAATCCTATTTGACCACTGTACATTGCTAGCATCAGAAAATGAAATAGTCGTGGATTTCGCGTGACGGGCCAAGCAGCTAATGTAGCTAAAGTGGTTACAAATCCCGTCAGTAATATTAATCCAGTAGAAAATCCGTCAATTCCCAATCTCCAATGGAAATCTACGAAATGGAGCCAACTATGATCTTCTCTTAACTGAATAGAATTTTTATCGAATCGATAATGGTAACAAAAAATAAAAATTATTAAAGGGAATTCCAAAAGACAAACGCCTAAGGTGTACCACCGAATAATTCTGTTTCCTCTAGGAGAAAAAAATGGAATCACTAGGCCTGCGGATATCGGAAAGAGAACGATAATGGTTAGCCAAGGAAAATGGTTCATAATAGAGATAAAAAAAATTTGTGGTAAGAACTAGGTATGTAAGTTCTTACCACAAAAGGAATACGAGGTATTTAGTAGTACGGTAATAAGAACGATTAATTTCCGAGACCCATACTACGAGTAGTTTCTGATCCTAAATAGACGCGCACACTCAAAAAATCTGTTGGACAAGCAGATTCGCATCTTTTGCAACCTACACAATCTTCTGTTCTAGGAGCGGATGCAATTTGATTAGCTTTGCATCCATCCCAAGGTATCATTTCCAAAACATCTGTGGGACAAGCTCTTACGCATTGGGTACAACCAATACATGTACCGTAAATTTTGACTGAATGTGCCATTGGAATTTTCTCCTACTGAACAAATAACCTTGAATTGAATGAGATAAATAGAATGTGTTCTTCTTGATAAAAGATCTATCATGAGTAAATATTCACTTATATCTCCGGAATTATAACCAAATAATTACCACTTCAGCAAATTGAATTGATCAATACGCGTTGACTTTGTATTGCGATGAATAGCTAGAGCAATGGCTAATCCAGTAGTAGCTTCAGCGGCCGCAATCGCTGTAATAAAAATAGAAAAAACTTCTCCCTTTACTTCGGAATCACCCATGAAGTTTGAAAAAGTTACTAGACCTATATTAACCGCATTAAGAACTAATTCCAAACACATAAGTGCTCGAACCATGTTTCTACTTGTGATTAATCCGAAAATACCGATGCAGAATATATAAGCACTTGAATTGAGAATATGTTTGAGCATAGAAATAATCCTTATGAAACTTTTTTCAGATAAGAATAAAAGTGTGAGAAATTTTGATTGAAATGACATAAATTTTCATAGATTACTTTCACTCTCATTTCGTAGCACTTTATTTTCCGTGTCGGCTATTCTATCCTTCCGAGCTGGAGCGATAGCACCTATCAAAGCAACTAAAAGAATTATTGACATGAGTTCGAACGGAATTAGAAATTCAGTTAATAGTTCCAATCCAATACGTCTAGTATTATCTGCTGCTATAATAATTGATTCTCTATTGGAATTCGATTGCGTAAACAAACGAATTTTAGACCATGAAGTATTCGATATAGCATTACCCAATGAGATAAAAATACCAGTACAAGTGACTGAAGCAATTCCATCACCGATAGTCCAATATAAAAATAGATTTTGGGATTGTTTTTTGTTCATTAGTGTCACAGCAAATACAATTAAGACATTCACAGCTCCCACATAGATCAAGATTTGCGCAGCGGCAACGAAATCCGCACCGAGTAGAAGATATAGGAGCGATATACCGACGAAAACGAATCCCAATAAAAAAGCGGAATAAACTGTATTCCCAAGTAAAACAACACCTAAACTTCCTAGTATAAGACTCAATTCCAGAAAGGAAAAAATAATTTCATAAAATGATTCGGGTAGTTTCATAGAGTTTACAATAGCTCCGTGTATTGATTCAGGGCCATTATGATGTTAGAAATGCATCAACCTCGAATTATTTTTTTTTTGATCAAAACGCCCCTCCTCCATAATTCCTTTGGGTAAAGATGTTAGATTTTGAAGAGTTTCAATTGCAGAATCTGCAATTACCGATCTAGGTAAACGTCCCAATGCTATTTGATCGTAATTCAATTCATGACGATCATAGGTTGAAAGTTCATATTCTTCAGTCATTGATAAACAATTGGTAGGACAATACTCGACGCAGTTACCGCAAAATATGCAAATCCCGAAATCGATACTATAGCTCCTTAGCCGTTTCTTTTTCATGGTCTTCTTTAACTTCCAATCAACAACAGGCAAATTTATTGGGCATACACGTACGCATACTTCGCAAGCGATACATTTGTCGAATTCGAAGTGAATACGGCCGCGAAATCGTTCCGATGGAATCAATTTTTCATAAGGATACTGAATAGTAATCGGTAAACGACTCATGTGATCTAATGTAACCATGAAACCTTGGCCTATGTATCTTGCAGCTTGTATTGCTCGTTGACTGTAATTTTCAAATCCATTCGTTATAGAAAACATATCGGAAAATCCTTAATACAATTCATTTTTTATTTTTTATCAGGCTCACCCTCTTTCGCTCGAATTGGCTGATAAGTTCATAATAAAAAAAGTTGGAAAGATGTTGTTAGTAATAGATTACCCAGAGCAATGGGTAAAAGGAACTTCCACCCAAGATTTAATAATTGATCTATCCTTATTCTGGGTAAGGTCCATCTTGCCGTTATCGAAATGAATAAAAACAGGTAAGCTTTAGCTGGTGTGGCAATTAGTCCTACTGCTACATCAATGACTTTTCCGATTCCATCAATAACTGGATTCCATTCTAAATGGCCAATGTTCGAGAAGAATGGGATGGGAAAAAGCCAGCCTCCTAGGTAAAGAATTGTTATGAACAATGAGGAAACCAATAGATTCAAATAAGAAGCGAGATAAAAAAATGCGAATTTAATGCCTGAATATTCGGTTTGATAACCTGCAATTAATTCTTCTTCAGCTTCTGGTAAATCAAATGGTAATCTCTCGCATTCTGCTAGAGAAGCAATAAAAAAAACTATAAAACCGATCGGCTGGCGCCACAAGTTCCAGCTCCAAACCCCATACTTAGATTGTGCTTCAACTATATCAACTGTACTTAAACTATTGGACAATTCTAGTCGATGCTAACATTGCTGCTGATACCTCTATTTCAAAACCGTACATGAAATTTGAATTTCATACGGCTCCTCAGTGGTTATTGAAACACAAACATATATTCGTATTCTTCACCAATGAGATTCTGTCCGCTACAAAAAAACCAAGCATTTGAATCTATCTCAACTTTTACAGTTTTTTACTAGCAATAACTCGGATACAGAAAAACGTGGATTCTCTACTAAAAAATTTAAGAATTCAATTATATTTTCTTTCGGTACGAGAACTGCAAAAGAATTACTTCGTTCCAAATAGTCATTCTTGTAGTGAATAGGGATCCTTAATGTGATTTCGAGGAAGTACTACTTGGACACCTCTACCAATGCCAAGTCCTATACAGTAGATCTTTTTTCATATTCGTTTCTCTTTCTCGTGCATTTTGGTCTTTCTAACCCCTTCGCTCTTGCTTAATTGGGTATACCGAATCTCGGTCCTCCGCTATCAGGCTTAGATAGCTAATCATTCGCCTGGGAGTACACAATTCTGTTAATCGTGCAAACGAAGCTTTCACTCTTGTACGAAGAGGATGGGATTCGATTTTTCTACTGCTAAAGGCTGTTTAATCTCACCCGCATGACTATTCAGTTCCGATCAAACACTTAAGAAAGAAAAGAGGAAATTACCAATTGATTCTTATTGAATGAATTTGCTACCTTAACGAATCGCACGTAGAGCTACAGATAAAACACTCATAGCTAGAGGAATTTCATAACTAATAGATTGAGCAGCTGCTCTTAAACCACCTAAAAAAGAGTATTTATTATTTGATCCGTATCCAGACATCAAAAGTCCAAGAGGAACGACGCTGGATGCTGCGATCCAGAAGAAAACGCCTATACCGAAATTGGCTAGAACAATATTGTATTCGAAAGGGATTATCAAGTAACTTAAAAAAACTGGTACAATAACTAAGAGAGGCCCAGTATTAAATAATCTAGTATCTCCTTGCGATGGAATGATGTCTTCTTTCAGAGATAATTTTGCACCATCTGCTAGAGCTTGAATAATTCCTAAAGGGCCTGCATATTCGGGTCCAATGCGTTGTTGTATCGATGCAGATATTTTCCTTTCGAGCCAAACGAGTACTAAAACTCCAATAGTAACTCCTAGCACAAGAACGAGGATAGTAATTATAATCCATATAAAGTTGAAGAGTTCTTCAGAAAATCCAGATTTGGAAATAATCCGGATAATTTGTTTTTCTAAATCTGTTTTTGAAACCATTCTACCGATCGACCTCTCCCATAATAATATCTATACTGCCTAGAATTGTCATAATATCTGCTAGTTTCATCCCTACAACCAGTTGGGAAAGAATTTGTAGATTTATAAAACCAGGTGGACGAATCTTGAATCTCCAGGGGAAGACACTATCATCTCCTATTAAGAAAATACCCAATTCTCCTTTTGGGGCTTCTACTCTTACATAATGTTCTTGTTTGGGTAATTTAAAAGTTGGAGAAGGTTTCTTACTAATAAATTGATATTCAAAAGAACTCCACTCTGAACTCTTTCCTTTCCCGAGTCTCCGCGCTTCTAGATTCTCGTACGGACCTCCAGGAATAGCTTTTAAAGCTTGTTGAATTATTCTTACAGATTCTTTCATTTCTCCGATCCTTACCAAATAACGAGCTAATGAATCTCCCTCTTTTTGCCATTGAATTTGCCAATCTAATTCATCGTAACATTCGTAATGATCTACTTTTCGGAGATCCCATTGAATTCCTGAGGCTCGTAGCATCGGTCCCGATAAACCCCAATTTATAGCTTCATCTCTACCAATAACACCTACTCCTTCTACTCGTTCCAGAAAAATCGGATTATTCGTTATAAGTTTTTCATATTCATCAACTTTTGGCAAGAAGTAATCACAAAAATCTAAGCATTTGTCTATCCATCCATAGGGTAGATCTGCTGCTACTCCCCCGACACGAAAATAGTTATGCATCATTCGCATACCGGTGGCCGATTCAAATAAGTCATATACCATTTCTCTCTCTCTGAAAATGTAGAAAAAGGGAGTTTGCGCACCAATATCGGCCATGAATGGACCGAGCCATAGTAGGTGAGACGCGATACGACTTAATTCTAACATAATAACTCTTATATAACTTGCTCTTCTAGGCACTTGAATATTCGTCAATCTTTCTGGTGCATTCACAGTGATAGCTTCTGTGAACATTGTAGCTAAGTAATCCCATCTCGTTACATAAGGCAGATATTGGATAATCGTTCGATTTTCAGCGATCTTTTCCATCCCTCTATGTAAGTAGCCCAATACCGGTCTGCAGTTCGAAACATCTTCTCCGTCTAGAGTAACAACGAGTCGTAAAACACCATGCATAGATGGATGGTGAGGCCCCATGCTAACTACCAGTGGTTTATCCTTCCCAGTTACCACCATACTAAAACCTCCTAATTAGTTAGATTTTTAATCAATAATTAATTTATATTCGTAGGTTCTTCTCCTTAAGTAAAAACTACAATATTTTATTTTTTTCCTCGACCAGTCAGAATCCTAACTAGGGTTATATTTGTATTAAATAACTAATTCTTTTTTGATACACGGATCCCTAATTGATTAGTTAAATTTTTACAACTAATTGGATTCGTTCTGAATAGATAAACCAAGAGACGTTTCCGCTTCCCCAGTACCTTCCACAGACCCCTTTGAGATGAATAATCTTTATTGTGCTTTCGAGAATGATAGGTAAGTCTTACAACCCGATTAGTTAAATGAAATATTTGAGATTCAATAGATCCCTCTCTTTTTGGCGAACCGAAAGGCAAATTAATGAATGAATTTTTTGGCATGGATTTATTTTCCTAAAAATGGATGTAGAGTCAAAGAGTTTTATGATTTTTGGATTCTCTAGCTTTGGAAAAAAAGGTGTTTGTAGTACAAACAAAAAATAACGATTTATTTGTAAATGGCTTTTTGCGTTGTTGCAAAAACCGTGGTAAAATTAATTATCATAGGAGGGATACGTGCGGAATCTTAACGTAGAGAATCGGCTCCCATCCATTGTACCGAACCAGAATCTGTTCATACAAGCTAGATCTTCAAATCGATAACTGGACCAAACAAAGCGTTTAAGTCTATTCTCATCCTCTCCTACAATACTTAGATTTCTTTCGCTCAATTCATCCGAGAGATTTACATCTGATTCTTTATTTCCTATTACTCCAAACGATAGGGAATTCAATATTCTGAACTCTCTACGGCGTTTTGGGAGTAGGATATCTTCGAGATCCAACGAATCAAACAAGAATAAATTTGTCTTTTCATCATTCTTCGAAACCTCTATGTCTAAACAATATCCATCAATATTTTTTGGATTCGGCGTTTTTCTCAACCGTTGTCTAAAACTTGCTAATGCACTTATCATTTTGTACACCAAGATCCGATCATCCAACAATCGAGGTGATCTATTCTCAGAGTTAATGGTTAATTGATTCATCTCAGTATTTCTACGAAAGAAAAGATTGAATGATTCTAAATCTTCTCGCATTTCTTCGGAAAGGGAAATCGTAGTTTCTTGATCTTGCACAAAAGTCATGAGTGATGCCATATTGCCTAATTTTTTAAATTTTTTTTCCAAATGGTTGGATCTCCATCTCCATTGACGAATAGACCGATTACCTCTTTCTCGAAGTAATTCTTGATTTCGAACTATTTTACGATTTCTATTTCTCACAACGAAAGTTTCTAAATTGGATATTCTTTTGTCATACTGATGATTCTTACATTCTATAAATTCTGGAATGAGCCATAACAAAAGGTTATAGGTAAGGAGATGTTTATTCTGGAGTCCTCTATTTCGAATGGAACGATACTTACGTATTGTATTTGTAACGATTCTGCCATTACTGCTATAGCTGTTGCTACTGCTACTATTACTACGCACAGATCGGAACCAAAAAAACTTTGGAGTCGTTGAGTGTTTATCAGAATCGAAGTAACTATGAGTTAATAAATTACTTTTGAACAATTTTCGATGCTTTGCAATCTGTTCCAGCGATAGATCGGCAACTAGTATTGGAAAATCAATATCTACTTCATAAAGATTTTTATTTTTATCCTCCTTTGTGCTAAGCATTCTGACTTCATTTGTTTTCCAATGCTCGCTAACTTTGAAACGCCACTCGCAAGGAGCAACTGTACACCACATTTGTGGAGATAGGTTGTACCGATCGAAAGATCCTATCCATTCCTCCCAATCTGTTTCTAGAAAATTTTGTAATTCTATATAACCCAAATTTCTTCGCTCATACAGAAATTTCTTGAAATTGTTTTTAATGAATGAACGAGATGTCCAAGATTTTGATAAACATTTCAAATAAGACTCATTACTTGTTTTTATTCCCCATACTCGTCGAAGTACATATGCTTGAGACACTAATATCATCATTTAATTAGATTGATTCGAATCTTTTCAATATTTTATTATTATTAACAATTGAATATTTTTTCTCGTATTTTAATTGTCACCGCCAAAGATATTTTCAATTGATTCTTTGAGAATCTCCACACCAACTTGGAAATTCATTATTATTCTTTCAATGTCCATTTCCGAAAAAAGAGACCATTTCTTAATCAATTCAATATTTTTTTTCCAAGATCGAATAATTACTCGTTCGATTCGAATTAATAGTTTTGTCGATTCTAGGCTCTTTTGTTCGATACCAAAATGATAATCTATGTTTAGATCACTATTCGAAGTTTTTTCATCACCCCCCACAACAAAATCTTTCAATTCTTTAATATAAATAGAAGTTCCATGTCCATATTTTTCTGGTATTCTCGAGCTTCCATTTTCTACAACTGATGATTTTTCAATTTCATTGTGATTGTTCTTTCCACTAACTTTTCGGTACTCTACGTTTGGATCCGAGACGTGCCAATTGGATTGAAAAGATTTATTGATTTGGCTGTTGGACTCTTCCAAATCAAGAATATTAGCTATTTTTGGCGATTTTACTCCTACGGGTAAAAATCTAAGGGATATTGTTTTTCCCCACCTCTTTTTCAATTCTCTATTTATTGGTTTCCAAAACGAAACTTGTTTTTTCGTATTACCAAAAGGTAAATCGGTTAAGAAACCCCAAGCGGTTAAATAACAGTGATGGAGTTTTTTTCTATTCATAAACCCCTTTTGATCAATCTTTGAATTTATGCTAGAATTGTGCCAGGGTTTCAAACAAAAAGGATATACTATTTTTATCTGAAGACCATCTCTAAGCCATTGTTCAGGTAATTCCCTTTCCGAAACCTCAGTACCGTCGTAAGTGCATCTTATATGAATTTCTTTATTCCACTCAATCCAATCCTCACTCCACTCGGGGTTTTGGAATAGCAGTAAACGACTAATATTTTTGAGTATCACTAACATGGGAAGGACAACATATTTCCTAAGATGTGATTGTGCAATCAATAACCAACTTCTTCCCCATTGAGCTAATGGAAAATCCCACCTATTCGCAATGGAAAGCCGATCCGATCTTGTTCTCTTGGGAGATGAAATTCTTCTAGATTCTTTATTTTTTTCCCAAAAAATATTTCTAGATGTCTCAAAAATATTTTTTTTATCCGAAGAAGTTTGAACAGAGGTAGGTTTCTCACTTATTCGTGAAAAGAATGGGGAGTTTATCTCGAGTTGGAACATTTTCCATACTAAAGTTTTACGCCTACGGGAACGCATTGCACCTTTCACTAATTTTCTACGAAAATCGGATTGTTGTGAGAAGCGTCTAACGATTTTTCTTCTCTTATCTCTTCCCCTTATTAGATATCCCAAATTTTTGACCCTTCTTTGACGAATATCGGTAACTCCAATAGCTATAACATCAAATTTATCATTTTTCAAATCGGATGTCCATCGAGGCACCTCTTTATTCATTTCTCGAAATTTCGTACCAATCCTTGATGTTTCTGCCAAGGAAAAGGAATAAGTATTCTTTGCTTGAGTACTTCTAAACAAATTTTTCCAATAAATTTTTAGTATATTCCAGTTATCTATTTGTATGTAATTGAAGTATAGAAATCTTTGCCGAGGGGAAAGGTTTAATACAAACTCCCAATCAAGATTTGATTTGCGATTTATTTTCTTATGCGTATCCTCAGCCGGAAAAGTCATTTTTTCAGTCCGATCTGTCGCACCTCCATCAAAAGATTTAATTCTTTTTAAATTCGTGTCAAAGTCGAGTTTTTTTGATTTGCTTATAAGTAAACCCAAGATACGACGAGCATCTCGGGTTAGTAATTCCCAAGGTAATACATAATTTTTGTGTTCTAACCCCCGCCACTGATTAGAAATCCAAATTTTTAATTTGTTGTTTTTCGCCGGGAAAATCGGAGATTTGTGACTTTTCTTCAATTTGTTAAACCTCTCAGTCAGGAGCCAAGACGGTTTCGATACCACTATTATGCCATCGCTCTGCCCACCACCCAGTAAAGGGTCACAGAATTTGTTAAATATTTCTCCTTCAGAATTCGATAGTCCTGTTTTTTTCTCTATAACCTCTCCCAGAGGCAATCCATTATCCAAAAATTCAACTCTGTGTTGGAATTCATTAAAAATAGATTTTTTTCTTTCTCTTCCGATGCTGATCCATTCCTCAAAAGACTCAATTTGTGGAGAAAATTCCAAACGATTTAAGTATTTCCTAAAATTTTTTTCAAAAACTGCTAAACTAGGTAAATATGTGAAAGATAATCTTTGTTTTCCGTCGCTTGAACATACATCGAAAAAATATTGAGATACTTTTCTTTTCGCTGGACTCAGAGTACTAGATCGGCTATTTCCTAGATATCTTAATGGTCTTTTCCATTGGCGATAATCGAAAAAAAGGCTAGGCCATGATTTTTGTGAACGTAAGGACTCTTCTCGCTTCGAGATGGTAAGTCGCAAAGTCTCAAGTATTTTTCTCGTAACAAATGGAACCGGAGTTCGACCTAGATGTGACAAAGAAAAACTCAATATAATAATACTAAAAGTTCGATGAATTATGCGTTTCACCAAAAGATAAAGTACGGTCGAATCGGATTCTATACGCAATAGGAGTAACCTGCCCAGATTAATAAATATGTATTGGCCACAAACCCAACCAAAAAAAGTACTTATTAGGAATGATATGTTATCACTGTACCGAAAAAGAAAAAGATTTAATAATCTTGCTAATACAGGACTTGGTAGAAGTATGGGATTCAATAATTGGAGAGTGAGACTGTCGAAAAATAATTCATAGATCCGAGTATCTTGAAATGATGTTATTGGTCTCAAAGATTGATAATTCAAAAGATCTTTGATTCTGTACCAGTAAAGAAGAATATATGGTAGAACTAGCAAAGTAAATGTGTGAGGTTTCGCTAGCATCGCGTATAGAGGTGAATAGTAGATCGATAGGAATATCATTAATTGTCCCATAACTGAACCACTAACGCCTATTACACCACTAATATTACCTCCCAAGAGAAAAGCTCTTATGGATAAAAGTTGCGAAGGACCAATAGGTAATGTAGCGATAAATCCGTGATAGAATCCAAATATAATAAATGCGGTTGAAAGATTTATCCATGATGATATAGGTATCCATGGAAGAGAAAGCGGAGTGCTTGTTATCATGATAGAAGGCCTTCCCCGACAAAGTAGAATTAGAATAGAATAAAGTTTGGTCCATTAAAGGAAATAGGTTTATTAATTAGATTATTTTTTTTACTAATTAATAAACCCTTTTCTACTTCGTTCTGACCAAATCTGTCCAATTCGAATTCTCTAAACTATTGTTCCGTCGTAAGGGACGAGTAACGAGTTCAAGAATATCTTTGGCATTTACGAATCCATGAATTTGAGCAAAAGTGAATTCAACGGACCACTTCGTACTAATTCCTCTGGCTTCTAATGGGTTGGCATGAGCCATTCCAGTTATAGCCAAATCGGGTTGCAATTCACGTATACGCTGTATCTGGCTATAATTATCAGGCTTCTCCACGATTCGAGGCATTGGCACACGCATCTTTTTACATGTAGTTCGTAGAAACTCCAATTCTGCAGCTTGGTATCTCTTATCCATATACGGAATACCGATTTCGTAGACAATCATTCCACATCGAATTAAGAATCTCGCTAGAGATATTTCTAATAGATTATCTCCCATGAAGAAAACAGATTTGTTACGCACTAAATCAATATAATTTTTTAGATTACCCCATACTTGTTGCTCTCTTTCTTCCAAACCTTGTGCTCGAACCCCGAAAACTAAACATATTTTTTCAATCCAAGCACGAGTTCCGTCAGGGCCAATAGGAAAGGGTGCTCCGATTAGTTTGCATTTTCGACGCCGCATCAAAGTCGTTGCCGTTCGACTCAGAAATGGATTAACACCACAGACATACACCCCATTACCTAGTACTGGAAGATCCGTATACCTTTGGGCAGGTAACCAACCAGAGACATTAATGGATTGTCGTTTCAGTTCCGAACCGAGTTGAGAAGCTACTGTTGAGGGCAAAGAACCAAAAAGCACTAGGGGAATCTTATTGCTCGTATCAGATTTAGAGGAAATAAAAAATTCATTTTTTATCAATTTATCCTCAATCTTTTGTTCCTTTCCAAGTAGCAATTCTTGGTCAGGACATCGATGTGCCATAGCAGCTAGTACAGTGTCTTCTCCTTGAGTAAATGCATAGTCTAATCCGTTTGCTCTTGCTACTACAATAGGGATCCCAATGTCAGTTTCTAGTTTGGGAGCCATGCCTTCCAAATCCATTTTCACAATTTCTGTCGTACAAGTACCAATCCATATAATTACACTAGGATTCCTAGCTTCTTTTACTTGAACACACAATCTCTTCAATTCTTGATAATCATTAAGTTGGGCCGAAATATCCCCCTCCTCCAGTTCCGCCATAGCATAACGAGGTTCTGCAAAAATCATAACCCCAAGAGCATTTTGCAAAAAATATCCACAAGTCTTTGTACCCACTACTAAAAAGAAACTATCTTCGATTTTCTGGTACAACCAAGCGACGCAGCTAATGGGACAAAAAGTGTGGTAATTACCTGTTTCGCATTCAAAAGTGAGAGTTTCAGATATTTCTATTGACATACACATATATATATTTCTTGAGTAAGGACAATTTGTTGCATTTCAAATTATTGTAAAATCAATTAAATCTGTTTGATTTTCTTTACCATTCCCAGCATTAACTGGATTCAGATAGAAATCGGAAAGTAAGCCAAATAATTCTCGATCTGGAACTTCTCTTGGTACAACACCTTCCGGTTCAGACAACATCTGATCCGCTATATTTAGATAAAAATCACAAACATATCTAAGAGTGGGTTGGGATTCCACCATTTCAAATAACGTTTTTCCTTTCACTCTAGAGACTCGAATATCTTCAATCAGAGGTAACACTTCCAGCACAGGCATTGGGCAAGCTTCAACATACTTATCAATCAGATCCCGTTCTGACGTGCGATTCCCAACCAATCCAGCTAATCTAAGTGGATGCGTACGAGCCTTTTCTCGCACCGAAGCTGCAATTCTATTAGCAGCGAATGAAGCATCAAAACCATTATCTGTAATAATTACGCAATAATCTGCATAATTGAGTGGAGCAGCAAAACCTCCGCAGACTACATCGCCCAAAACGTCGAATAGAATGATATCGTATTCGTAAAAAGCATTTAATTCTTTCAATAATTTTACAGTTTCTCCAACGACATATCCCCCGCATCCAGCTCCAGCTGGTGGACCTCCGGCTTCCACGCAATTGACTCCTCCATAACCCTCATAAATAACATCCTCGGGCCAAACATCTTCGTAGTGATAATCTTTTGATTGTAAAGTATCTATTATGGTGGGGATTAGGAATCCGGTGAGAGTAAAAGTACTATCATGTTTGGGATCACAACCAATTTGTAGAACTTTTTTGCCTCGTCTCGCCAAAGCGATGGAAATATTGCAACTAG